TCTTACGAGAATACAGTATGGTGTGGATCAACCCGAAGAGGTATGCATAAAAGTATTTGCCCCAAGGAAAAATCCTAGAATTCCATCTGTTTTCTGGATTTGGAAAAGCGCGAATTTTCAAGAGCGAGAATCTTATGATATGTTAGGAATCTCTTATGATAATCATCCCCACCTGAAACGTATTTTGATGCCTGAAAGTTGGATAGGGTGGCCCCTGCGTAAGGATTATATTGCCCCCAATTTCTATGAAATACAAGATGCTTATTGAATAAACGAATCTTTACTTCTACGATTCCAGATATTCAAGGAATGTTTTTACATTCTGTTCTAGATCAAACAGAGCCATTCAACTCTCATTCGTATTAAGGAGATACCGCATGAACAAAAAAAAAGGATCTATTTTTAGACCAGAGCCGCCTAATTCTAATTCTATCAGAATAGAGGCGGTTTTTATCTTTTATTATCTTATTTATCGTTTTATCATGATCTAGACTAGTAACGAATATCTATACCAATCCATATCAATTCATTTATATCAGTATCCATTATTAACCACATGCCAGGAACCAGATTTGAACTGGTGACACGAGGATTTTCAGTCCTCTGCTCTACCAACTGAGCTATCCCGACTCTTCCCGATGCGGCATCCCCACTCTATTTAGAGTACTTGTTGGGTATATCAATTAAATAAATAGACTAAAACTAAAAAAGCATTACAAAGTCTTACCCAAACCCTGGAATTTCTTGGTCTTGGATCTTCAAACAAAAAAATACTTTGTTTGTAAGTTTAAATAATTATATTAAACGTGAATGATTCAAATGGGAATTCCTTTCTCCTAGATGCTGATCTACACATATACATTGTATATATCACAATATATCACAAGACTTGTGATAAGAGAGGCCTTTTCTCCCACGATCCATTTGTGGAAGAGTAGAATGGCTGAGAAACATAACAAAAAAAAAAATTAATTAACATTAACTAAAACTAAATAGTTAGGGGGTACAGCAAACTTTTTATTGGGGATGGGGATAGAGGGACTTGAACCCTCACGATTTCAAAAGTCGACGGATTTTCCTCTTACTATAAATTTCATTTTTGTCAGTATTGGGATTGACATGTATAATGGGACTCTATCTTTATTCTCGTCCAATTAGTTCTTTTAAAGAACTATCAGATTATAGAGTGACTTATTTGATCAGTGAATATTTGATTCTTACTTAAACTTGGAATCGATTCACATCACAAGAATTCTTCCATTTTGCATATCATATAAGAAAAAATAAGGATTTGGATGACCATTAATCTTTTATATTTTTTTATTATATGTATACGGGTTCAGCCTTTCTGTAGTTTAAAAGGAATCCTCGATCAACGCAGTCAACTCTATTCGTTAGAACAGCTTCCATTGAGTCTCTGCACCTATCCTTTTTTTATTCTTGCTTTCTGAACCCCCTTTTGTTTTCTGAAATAAGGATTTGGCTCAGGATTGCCCATTTTTAATTCCGGGGTTTCTCTGAATTTGAAAGTTATCACTTAGTATGTTTCCATACCAAGGCTCAATCCAACCAAGTCCGTAGCGTCTACCAATTCCGCCATACCCCCTTTTGTTTTGAGACTGGGATCTCACTGGAATACCATCTCCTTTTTCCTTTCGTTTATTTATTCTGGATCCGAGGACGTTTACATTTAATTCTTTCGATAGGCACTTTTTTTATATAGTATATAGAAAAGTGTCTCTGTTTCCTCCTATTTGTTTGATCTCTTATCTATTTTCATTTTCTAGTTTATTTCATATCATGGTAGGACCTTTATTTATATTTTATATATAGTCCAATTGAAAATAATTCTATCATTGATGTATCCGCAATTCAATATGGATGGATATATACCAGATATATATGTCTCTTTTATTATATTATCCTTCTTTTTAATACTCAAACGTTCAATTCTTTTTTTTTTTCGCCCTATCCCTTCCTTATCTTTATGAATTAAAACAGAGGAATGTCTCATTGTATATACTCCGGATTGTATCCTTACTTAATCTGAATCCTTATCTTTTCCTTAGAACCATCCCTGTATAGGACCATCTCTGTATAATTAGAATACAGTTATTGATATTGATATACCCTATATCATCATTCTATTAATTGTTATTAATATTCTCTGTATCTATAATTCTATAATCTAAAGAATAAAGAAAGAAGTCTTTTTTTTTTTATTCTTTAGATTATAGTCGATTTATACTAAATTTATAGTAGATTATAGTGTGTAACATAGTATTTTTCCATTTTTTTTTTAGTTGGGAGAGATGGCTGAGTGGACTAAAGCGTCGGATTGCTAATCCGTTGTACGAATTATTCGTACCGAGGGTTCGAATCCCTCTCTTTCCGTAACTTCCTTCACCTAATTCACGAACATTATGGACCGCAATGTATCAAATACAAATAAAATAACAACAATAGATTATATCTTAAGGTCCATAATCCATAATATTATTCGAAATATCTATTTTATATCCATATTATATTATTAATATATGGTATATGGATATAAAATCTTTTTTTTAGTAAATTAGAATAAATAATGATAAAAAAAAAGCTTCCAATTAATCTGGCCAAAGAAAATTCGCTAATAATCTAATAATAATAATAAACTAATTGTTTTTCTTTTTTTTTTCGTATTTCGCGAAGTCGATGGGACAGAATCAGATTCTGTTGAATCTGAAGAATTAGCTAAATTCACATGGTATGTCCTTCCGTCAAGGAAGTACGTACCATTCGGGGGGAGTGGCTCCCTCAAATAGGTAATGTCGGAATCAGATTCTGTTGAATCTGAATCACTGGTGTCCAGAAAATGCGCTGCGGAATCTGTCTTTTCTCCTGAATCAGTGTTTTCTCCTGAATCAGTGTTTTCTACTGAATCATTATCCTTTTTTGAATAAACCCTCAAAGCAAAGAGTATTTTTGAGATTCAGTCGATCCTTGACCTTGATCATGATCCTTCGAGGGCTCGCCCTCTGATTCACCCCTCGAATCAAATGGAAAGCCCCCTGTTATAGTTGCAAACTGCGGGGCCACATAAACCAACCGCGGTTTTTTGTTACAAATTCTTTTGATAATAAATGCTCCAAAAAAGTATAGCACTAGTAATAAAAGTGCCATCAAGAATTCTTCTTTTTTTGGAATAACCTTTTTTTTAGGGGTCATGTTAAAAATCCTCTACAATTAAAAAAATAGAAAGAGTTATAAATAAAGAGAAAAAAATATCTCCATTATTGTCAATATAATGTAATGGTGTAACTAAATCCGAATAAGTTTTCCACTTTCCTTTCGCGATTCCAATAGAATGATAAACATTCCTATTTATTATATATATAGGAATTATATAGGAAAGAATATGTTTTTTATAATGTGTTACAGTCGAAAAAAAAAAAATATATCGTTTAACAACAACAATGCACTTTTTTTACTTTCAAGCTAATTTCATTATTTTTTTCTATCCTATCTTGAGTATGATGCTCTTGTTCGACAAATGGTCCATTCATATACAATAATCACACTGTAGCGGGTATAGTTTAGTGGTAAAAGTGTGATTCGTTCTATTAACAGCTTAAATAGTTAAGGGGTCTTTCGGGTTTTTTTATATTCCGATTAAAAACTTTATTTCTTAGAAAGGATTAAATCCTTTACCTCTCACTAAACGATTTGAGGAAGAATAGAATTCTCGTGATTTGTATCCAAGGGTCAATAAAAAAAATTGGATTGTGGAATCGCGAAGCATAATTTTTTTGAGTTGGATAAAGACTTCCAATTGAATGAATATGAGTAAAGAATCCATGGAGAGTGATACACAAAGTATTTTTCTAATCGTAACTAGATCTTCAATTTTTTTGGGGGGAGGAGTTGAAGCGAAATGGCTATAAACGATGCCTTTGGTTTACTAAAGCCATCGACATATTGTTTCAGCTCGGCGGAAACACAATTATTTTCCTCAGGATTCTCACAAGTGGAAATAAAGAACGAAGTAACTAGAAGGATTTGTTATAATATATATAATTATATTAATTAATAATATAATAATAAAAAATATAGAATATAATATAATATAATATTATAATTCCGCTCTTCTAGGGGGATCATCTAAAAAGCGAGTTGTTTTGGATGTATTCAGGCAGAAAAGCTGACATAGATGTTATGGATCTCTTTTGTTATTGATTTTTTAGTGTGTTTACGACTTAGATCTGGGAATCCGGCTTCCATAAAGGAGCCGAATGAAACAAAAGTTTCATGTTCGGTTTTGAATTAGAGACGCTCAATTTTAAAATGAGGAATTGGCGTCGACTATAACCCCTAGCCTTCCAAGCTAACGATGCGGGTTCGATTCCCGCTACCCGCTCTCGATATTCATTATGATAATGATGCGTGTATCATTAATGTGAATAAATGTAACTACACATCTGTATTCCCTAAATTCTCTCCATTTTTTTACGAGCAAGGTTAGAGATAGGAAAAAGATTCGAAAGAAAAAAAGTCGGAATGAAAAGCGTCCATTGTCTAATGGATAGGACAGAGGTCTTCTAAACCTTTGGTATAGGTTCAAATCCTATTGGACGCAATTTGTTTCCATCTATTTTTCAATTTCTATGTCAAAAAGAAAATTTGAATGATTTGAGTGAGAGAAGTTTATGAACCATTCCCTTTCTTTGTACTAGGAAATTCCCTTTGTACTAAGATCAATTTCTTTATGTTTGTTCCTGAAGTATAAATCGCTCCATCTGTTCCTGAATAGCTTCCTTCAAAAGAACTTCTGCTTCTTCGGTGAATGTCTTGGTAGAAGATATGATTTCTTGGAACTGAGGTTTATTACTTTTTAAGTAGGTGCGTAATTGAACAAGAAATTTCTTTACTTGTCCAATTTCTAACGAATCAAGATACCCATTTGTTCCGGTATAAATCGTCACTATCTGTTCTTCCACCGTTAGAGGGGCTGCTTGAGA